TCTAATTGAAGGGTGGTATCAAATCGGTCTATTTTCGGCGTCATATACATAGTTAGCACATTCGTCATAGTTAGCAGCTCCGTATCAAGGTCATCATCAATATCGTCACTATCATCAATATCGATATCGTCACTATCATCAATATCGATATCGTCAATAAGATAACCTTTAGGCTTGTCATCCAGGAACTTGTTCGGAAATACCGTAATGAAAGGAACATAGGAGTTTGTCGCTAGGTATTTGACCAAATAGGATCGTCCAGTTCCTATAGAACCTATCACTAAAATACCCCTAGAAGGGGATAGGGCTAAGCGGAGCGAAAAGGGTTTTCCATGAGATGGGAAATGAGAACTATTAGCCCCACACGAGGTTTGTGAATAAGTGATTGTCTGATAATGAGCAAGGAATATCCGTCTTTCTGCTAAACAGGATCTATTGAACTCATAATTCATTAGATACTTTTTATGAATGTCAACTAAGTATCGTAAGTAAATGGATCCCGGTTGTTCAATCATTTGATAACCAGAGTCATTCTTTGATAAACGATCACTATGAGTCAGACTCAATAGAATTTGATCAATCCTTTTTTCCGTCGTTAAGGTGGAGAACTGAACCAAGAATTCTCTTTCTTCATCATCAATCGAATCACTGTTCGCGACCCAGGATTCTATTTTATCATCAATCCAATCACCGTTCACGTTTTTTCTTTTTCTTATCAATGAATAGATCTCTTTACTTGTACGACTTAGATGTCTCGTATTTCTCGAAAAAGTGATTCGATTGATGGGATTTGGTATGATACTGATGAGATCGATGAGATTGATATTCAAATATTTCTTCTTAGAACGTATTGATTTGACCCCATAAGCGGGACCACCACCCAATAGCATGTTGCCGCCAGAAGCAGAATCCCGTATTTCTTCCAGAGAATCTCCTAATTGTTCCAGAGCAACTAGAAAGAGATTCTTTAACCAGAAAGAATTCAGTTCAGATGTAGGATACCTATCCAGAAGTTTTCGCAACTCAATCATGTATGATGGAATCATCAAAGATTTGATCTTTTCTAACTCTGTCTGTAACTCACTAGAGGCTCGGAAAACAAAGAGAAGATGTGTACGAACGAGATATCCAGCAACAAGAAGAAGGAAAAGAATTGAATAGAGGAACTCCCAAGCATTTGGTGATCTCAGATGTGTCCATATCAATGGAATGGGTGACTCATTATTTCGATGAATCATTTCTTCGGACAGAAGAAGATTCTGTAAACACTTACTCGAACTCTCACTTATCAGATTCCGTTGTGGAAGAATCGACCACCACTTTTTCTGAGGAATTGGCCATGATATATCTGATCCATGCCTAATATCATGAAAAACGGACACAAAATTTTGACTGCCACTTAGGGAATATTGAAAGGGAATATTCAATATCAAATAAATATTGTTTTTTAAGGTGAAATAAAGATATTTACACCCCGTCCAAGTAAGGAACCATGGCATATAGGTTTGGAACAAATTCCATTTTGAGAGATTTGAAAAAGCACTATCTCGTTGAAGGGTTCTACCTACTCCCCCCTTCTCAACGTTTTTCTTTAGACAAAGACTCAGTTCTTTCCTCTTTCCGGACGGCACATATTTCTCAAAACATGGAGTGTGAATCAAACCCATGTTTGAATTGAAACGGAGATAGTGATGCAAGTTTTTCCCTTCTGAATCAGATAGATTCATATCTGAAAGAAGCTGACAATAAGTTCTTTCAAAATTGACTATTTGTTCCTCTATTACAGGTGTTCCAGAAATGTCTGCAATCGAGTAAATAGGAACGGATGGATCGGATCGAATTGAAAAATGGAAAGATTTGTACAAGTTATACGTTTCGTTACCACTTTGTGGAACATTGTTAGGTATGAATATGCCAGATACCTGTGACTCAATTGGTGAAATAGTCTCTCTCTCTCCCAAAACATGTTTTTTTTTACTGAAACACAAAGAAAATATTTTGTTGCGAATGCACAAGATATTGGGGAATTGTGCATACGTAAAATCATAATTATGGATACGGGTCTTTTCCCCATCAAAATGGAATCCTTTGTTACAATAGAACCAGAAGCGATGGGGATGATTCAAGAATTGAAGTCTATTTGCTCTATAAAAAGAAGATATCAATGAACTTTTCTGAGGATTCAACCAATTGTTTCGATCGTGGGATATCATTGATAAATAGGAATCCGTGTTCTCAAAGGATTTCCTGCGATTTTTTCTAGTACGGAATGAGTCAATCATGCACTTTTGTATCTTGTTGAACAAAAAAGGTAATATTGTTCCTGTATTGATTAAAAATTTCGATCTTTGGGAAGTATCATGATCATACAATAAGAAGGGTTTCAATTTATTCAAATAAACGATTTGAACACCTATTGATTCTAACAACTGATTGCCGGGTTGATCATTCAGACCTTTCAATTCATAGATGTGGATTTCGGCCCTATGAATGGAGATATTCCCGAAACTCACAACGAAAAAAGGAAGTGACTTAGATAAAAAGAGAAGCGACTTGGACAAAAGGAGAAGTGACTTGGACAAAAAGAAACGAAGTGACTTGGACAAATCTTGTTTGTCGATAACCTCGGACCAATCAATCGAATATTGATTAATACGTAATCGATCGAACATTACTTGAAAACGGTGTTTCTGCTCAGAAACGAAATGCTCCAAATATTCCTGGAAATTCTTGCTTCCATTGGAGCATTTGTATCTATATACATTAGGATCCAGATTCGTGGATCTCTCGGTTCGAGAAATAAGAGGATCGAACCACTTCTTCTTAATCTTTTTCAAATTGGATAAATGTTGGTTGATCTTATCTATTATTATAGTTAGATGATTCAGAATATCATTTCCTATTGGGTGCTTTTGAATTCCTATGGGATGCTTTTGAATTCCATATGCGAAGTTGGAATCGGGTCGATTCATTAAAAAGAATCGATTCAATACATTTCTTATGTACCCATAGGTACTATATTGGATTTGAATCTGATTTCGGATCAATCTATATTGATGGATCGCCTCCATTATGTTGTTGTGAGCAAATACCGCTATTTTTGGTTTTGGATCTTCCAAATCATTCCCGCAGGAGATCCGGACCGATTTTTTTTTTATCTTTCGATAAAAAGATTCATTCTCTTCATCAAAAATAGAAGGTAGAACCAATAAAGATTTCTTTTTCGATTCATCCCCGGAGTTGAATACCTCATTCAATAATTTTCCGTAGGAATCAATAGACAAGCCAAATTCCTTATTCTGATAGGCTAAACCCGGCTCGGTTATTGATAGAGTGAATAGATCTGCCATTTCTTGAAATGTCTCTTCTAATTCAAACTCGTGGTGCAACCTGTATCCCCCTTTGTTCCGATCATGGAATAGATGAAATAAATCAAAAAATGCATTTTCGTTCAAGAATGAAATCTTATTGGAACTGTCCATATCCGGTTCATCCTTCGGAACCATATCCCATCCCGGATCTGCTGCAATCGAATGAACTGAGGAGGTATTTTGTAAATACGTAATTATCTTGAATATATCAACTATTTCTTTATTTTTCGATCGCCTCGAAGGGACAAAAGAAACACCTTGTTGTTTCTTCAACAATTTCTGATCTATAGTCGACCTCTCGGTAGGATTCAAACCCAGATGAAGTTCTGACCATCTATCAGAGAAAAAAGAACGAATTGATCTTGTAGGATTCCCAAGAAATTCTTCTATTTCTTCTGGAAGCAGATGATTATTCATCTGCTTCTCACGTTCCGGGAATAGCCGAGCCATTGAGGAATATCCGGAAAGGTATTTTGAGAATCGATCTGATTTTATCTCTGTTCGTTCCGTTTGAAGAAAGGAAGTATCTAAAAGAATTGATCTTTCTTTTAGTTGCTGAATCTCTGTTTGATTGATCAATGTGTGATATTCCGAACCCTCATTACTAATGGAATTGAAAGGATCTATGGATTGATCAGAAAATCCTTTCGATTGGCTAGAATCCGTTACTTGAAAGAAAATGGATCTTATGGAATCATATTGAATATTTGACGATACATTCCGTACCTTGCTAAAAACCCGATTCCTGTTTACCAACCACGCATTGTCTAACCAAATCAAATTCTCTCTCGAGACGTTCCTCAAAAAATCCGATTTGTGCCGATTCTTCCCCCCAATAACGAAGAGATCTTGGCGGAATTGCCACATATGAAATTGAGCACAATTTTGCAAAAAAATACCCCCCTTGTTTCTCGAGAGGAGATGGGAAACATGTTCAATCTCGTTTGATTGAATAGTCGCTTCAGCTCCTTGTTGTTTGAAGAAACCCCCCCCATCAATTGGTCTTTTTTCACGAAAAGCAGACATGAGATAACAAATCAAATGTTTCACTAAAATTTCGAATAGCTGTCCCGAATTCAAGTTGATTATGTTTCGCTTCTTACTCGGAGAAAGGCGGTCAAAGAATTTCCAATCATGGTCCTTGCGGATCGGATCATTCGTATAGGATACAAAAAAAAACTCCAGATATTTTATATCTTTCTCTTTGAATGAGATCTCAATTCCAGCTGCAATTTCATTCGATATCTTACAGCTGGAATTCCTCTTTTTTACGATCACATTCCTCCATCGCCGCGAACCCCAGTTAGATTCAGACATGATACACTTTTTAGTTATTGGAAGAACCCAAGTACTTTCTTTCGGATCCATGAAACAACTCTCATAGATCTTTTTCCCTTTTGGAAGATACAGGAGCGAAACAATCAACCTATTGAGATTGGAAGACCAAAAGGATTCTTTCAATGTATAATTGGGGGGTCCAATGGAGCGCAGAGGTTTAGGAAGAAGCCCCATCAAATAGATATTTTTTCTTTCGACCCTATTTCGATTGTATATAAGGACCGCTACTACAAGTACAAGCAGTACTACACCTTTGATCGTGCAATGTCGACGAATTGAACCCTGTGAATCACGTGAAATTAGGACACTCCAAATTCGGGAATCAAAAAGTTTCATAAAGCGCTCTTGGTGGAAAAAAAAGGAAGTGAAAGATTTCACCGAATCGGGTTGGATCCATGAATCCAAGAAATCGCGAGAATTCTTGATTTCTCTCAATTCGAAGATCCAGGATTTGAATTGATGTCCTCTCATTTCATTGATTCCTCCTAAAGAATCCAAAAGAATCAAAGTGAATTGAATTTGGGTCACTCGCGATGTACAATGACCCCAGTGAAGCATCCATGGCTGAATGGTTAAAGCGCCCAACTCATAATTGGCGAATTCGTAGGTTCAATTCCTGCTGGATGCAGGCCAACGGGGACATTCAATAAGGCTAGTTCCACTGGCTCCGTATCAATGGAATCTCATCATCCATACATAACGAATTGGTATGGTATATTCATACCAACCATAACATATGAAGAGTAAGAACTAGAATTCTTATCGATACTGGAACTCGTGGGGAAGAAAGTAGATTTATGGATGGAATCAAATATGTAGTCTTTACAGAAAAAAGTATTCGGTTATTGGGGAACAATCAATATACTTCTAATGTCGAATCAGGATCAACTAGGACAGAAATAAAGCATTGGGTCGAACTCTTCTTTGGCGTCAAAGTAATAGCTATAAATAGTCATCAACTCCCGGGAAAGGGTAGAAGAATGGGACCCATTATGGGACATACAATGCATTACAGACGTATGATCATTACGCTTCAACCGGGTTATTCTATTTTACCTCTTATAGAGAAGAGAAAAGAATTTAAGTAAAAAAAAAAAAAGAAAAAAAAATACTAAATAACACGGCGATACATTTATACAAAACTTCTACCCCGAGCATACGCAAAGGATCCGTAGACAGTCAAGTGAAATCCAATCCGCGAAATAATTTGATCTATGGACAGCATCGCTGTGGTAAAGGTCGTAATTCCAGGGGAATCATTACCGCAGGGCATAGAGGAGGAGGCCATAAGCGTCTATACCGTAAAATCGATTTTCGACGGAATGAAAAAGACATATCCGCTAGGATCGTAACCATAGAATATGACCCTAATCGAAATGCATACATTTGTCTCATACACTATGGAGATGGTGAGAAAAGATATATTTTACATCCCAGAGGGGCTATAATTGGAGATACCATTGTTTCCGGTACAGAAGTTCCTATATCAATGGGAAATGCCCTACCTTTGAGTGCGGTTTGAACTATGGATTTACGTAATTGGAAGTAACCAATTAGGTTTACGACGAAACCTAGAAATTGATCACTGATCCAATTTGAGTACCTCTACGGGATAGACCTCAACAGAAAACTGAAGAGTAACGGCAGCAAGTGATTGAGTTCAGTAGTTCCTCATATAAAATTATTGACACTCAAGATATGGTAATATGGAGAAGACAAAATTGTTTGAAGCACGGACAAAAGCGGAAGCGACCCTTGTTTCAAAGAGAAGAGGATGGGTTATTCACATTTCATTTGATGGTCAGAGGTGAATTGAAAGCTAAGTGGTGGTAATTCTAAAAATCCCCCCGGGGAAAAGATGTCTCCTACGTTACCCGTAATATGTGGAAGTAGCGACGTAATTTCATAGAGTCATTCGGTCTGAATGCTACATGAAGAACAGAAGCCAGATGACGAAACGGAGAGACCTAGGATGTATAAGATCATAACATGAGTGATTTGGCAGATTTGTATTCCTATATATCCACTCATGTGGTACTTCATCACATGATTCATATAAAATCCATCTGTCTAGATATCATCATATAATATCTATATATACATCCGGAAAGCCGTATGCTTTGGAAGAAGCTTGTACGGTTTGGGAAGGGGTTTTTATTGATCAAAAAGAAAAATCTACTTCAACCCATATGCCCTTAGGCACGGCCGTACATAACATAGAAATCACGCTTGGAAAGGGTGGACAATTAACTAGAGCAGCAGGTGCTGTAGCGAAACTGATTGCAAAAGAGGGTAAATCGGTCACATTAAGATTTCCATCTGGGGAGGTCCGTTTGATATCCAAAAACTGCTCAGCAACAGTCGGACAAGTGGGTAATGTTGGGGCAAACCAGAAAAGTTTGGGTAGAGCCGGATCTAAGTGTTGGCTAGGTAGGCGTCCTGTAGTAAGAGGGGTAGTTATGAACCCTGTAGACCATCCCCACGGGGGTGGTGAAGGGAGGGCCCCGATTGGTAGAAAAAAACCCACAACCCCTTGGGGTTATCCTGCGCTTGGAAGAAGAAGTAGGAAAAGGAATAAATATAGTAATCGTTTTATTATTCGTCGCCGTAAATAGGAATATTAAAAATCAAATAAATATTGTTTTTTACTCGTCTTTTCAAAAAAAAAAGGGGGGGGAATAATAGGCCGTGACACGTTCACTAAAAAAAAATCCTTTTGTAGCTAATCATTTATTGGAAAAAATAAAGAAGCTTAACATGAGAGAGGAAAAAGAGATAATAGTAACTTGGT